AAGGTAATTGTTCTTGAATCAATAATCCAAATTTTGGATAAATTGATTTCCATTTCCAAGAAAAAAAGAAATAAAAAAAAAAGACTTTATTTCGACTATCAAAAAATCACTTTATAATCTTTTGAATAAAAATGCAAAGCAGAATTTTTGTGACTTATCCTCTTTGTCACAAGCATATGTGTTTTACAAATTATCATAAACCCAAGTTCTTAATTTATCTAAATTAATATCTAGTATCTATCTTCAATATCACGGAACATCTTTTTTTCTTAAGACTTCAATAAAAGATTATTTTGGAACACAAGGAATAATTCATTCTAAATTAAGACATAAGAAACTTAGGAATTCTGGACTAAATCAATGGAAAAACTGGTTAAGAGGTCATTATCAATACGATTTATCTAAGAGTGAGGGGTCTAGATTAAGAGTACAAAAATGGCGAAATCAATGTCGTACAATTCAAAATCAAGATTTGACCAAAGCAGATTCATATGAAAAAGACCAACTAATTCATTATTAAAAACAAAATGATTACGAAGTATATTCATTATCAAATCAAGAAGATAATTTTCAAAAAAACGACTATAGATATAATCTTTTATCTTATCGATCTATTTATTATGAAAATAAGAGGGACCCATATATTTTATTTATGGATCACCATTCGAAACAAATAAGAATCTAAAACTTTATTTTCATTACGTTTTTTTTGATATACTAGACGGAGTATTTTTGGTACCTATCTATGATTTACTAGAAGAGGTTGTCCCTGATTATACTCTAGGAAAAACTAAGATTATGGATATGAAAGAAACTCCGTATAAAAGAAGTACGGACAGAAGATATTTCGATTGGGAGATTATCAATTTCTCTTTTTAAAAGGAACTCTATATTCAGGCCTGGATCAACGGAGATATTCCTATCGATATAGAAGAGTATCGAATATTCGAGTTTCACAGAGAGACGGACTATATAAAACCAAGCGCGGATAGCAAATATCGCGATTTGGGCATTTTGGATTTATCTGTTCAAAAAAAAACCGATCTTGAGGCCTGGATCAAGGACGATTTCAACAATTTCAACAATAATAAAAATGCTAAGACCGGAACTAATAATTATCAATTAATTGATAGAAAAAGTTTTTTTTATCCTAAGATTTGTCAAGATCAAAACCTCAATTATATTGCGTTTTCGGAATCTAAATCGAAACCGATGGTTTTAAATTCACACAAAGCAAAACACAACTTTTGGTGGGATTGGATGGAAATGAATGAAGATACTCCTATATCGAATCTGGAACCTTGGTTCTTCCCACAATTGGTACTATTTTTTAATGCATATAAACCTAAGTCGTGGTTTATACCAAGCAAATTGCTTTTGTTGACTTTTCCTTTTTATAGAAACAAAAGGGGATCTTATAGAAAAACGAAATATAAAAATCTTAAAAAGAGGAAGAAAAAACGAAAAAGGAAAAACCACTAGCGGGGGACGCTACGTTTTTTTCCTTCATGCGTAGGTCAAGAAATTCTATAAAGGAAACCGAATACGATAAATATACTCGAAAATTTCTTAGAGAAAGTTTAAATGATGTACCAACCCCCCAAAAATTTGCTGATAAGTACAGGTACAAGATAGGCCGAGAGAACTTGAAAAGGAAAGAGATCCTGCAAGAGTTGTTCTTTTTTCAAAGGCACCCAACTGTTCTCGAGGAATACGTAGGGCTAAGAACTATGTTCGCATATAATACGCTGTTTAAGCTGAAAGATCCACTGGACTTTTTTTCATACGCTATTGAAAGGAAAAAAATCAATGTGAAGGGACTAACGCGACCGCAGAGCGAGGGTATTAAAATCTGGAGTAAGCGGGGGCTGATGTGTGTCGAACCCCTTCGTCTGTCTGTAACAAATAATAGCCAGTTTATTATGTATCAAATCATAGCTAGTTAATTACTTCATAGGAGTAAGCGGCAAACTAATGAAAGATACCAAGAGAAACCATATTATTCCGATGACTCGAATGATTTGTATTATTTGAAGAAGATAATTAAATGCCGTTATCGAAGACAAACTGGGAATCTCTACATCAATCATTATGATTTGCTTATTCCTGAAAATTTTTTATCGTCTAGACGTCGTAGAGAATTGAGAATTCTAAATTGTTTCTATTTAAAAACTGGGCTGGGTATAGTGTGGATAGAAATCTAATATTTAGCAATGAGAGCAAGGGAGAATATTGTGGTCAATATAGAGATCAAGTCCTAAAATGCAAATTTTTTCTTTGGCCTAATTATCGATTCGAAAATTTAGCTTATATGAATCGCTATTGGTTTGATACTAATAATGGCAGTCGGTTCAGTATGGTTAGGATATACATGTAACCACGATTGAAAATTAGTTGATGATACATTTTTCCTATATATCCTGTACCATATCTGGTATCTGAAAGCAAACAGATGTACATATGACTTGTCTTACATCTGATTCTAATATAGGAGACTAAT